TTTGTTGAGGATCCGCTGTAATAATGAGAAATATTTCTGCATATCCGCCCAAATTGAGCGATAATATCAGAATCAGATGAATCAGCCCGAGCCGGCTTACTAATGGGATGCCCTGATACATTACAAAATTTCGCTTGAGCCAATGATCCAATCAAAGGAATAATTCGAACTATGGTATCGAACTTCTTAATAGCAATATCTATAATAAAGATATTTTCTAATATTTGACTCCTTACGACTGAAGGATTTAGTCGTACATTTGAAAAATAGCCCAGAAAGTTGATGGAATGATTGGATAATTGGTTTATATGGATCCTATCCGTTTGATACCACAAGTCAAAATAACATTGCCAGAAATTGACAAAGTAATATTTCCATTTATTCATCAGAAGAGAAGTCCCCTTTGAAGCCAGAATGGCTTTTCCTTGATATCTGACATAATGCATGAAAGGATCCCTGAACAACCATAGGATGTTCTGCAAATCATTACGAAAAACTACTACAAGATGTTCTATTTTTCCATAGAAATGTGTTCGCTCAAGAAAGGCTGTAGAAGAGGTTGATCGTAAATGAGAAGATTGTTTAAGGAAAAAAACGAATATGGATTCGCATTTATATACATGAGCATTATATAGGAACAAGAATAATCTGCGATTTTCTTTTGAAAAAAAAGAAATGGATTTTTTTTGAGTAATAAGACTATCCCACTTACAATACTCGTAGAGAAAGAATCGCAATAAATGCAAAAAGTGGGCATCTTGTATCCAACAACGAAGGGTTTGAACCAAGAGTTCAAGATGGATGGGGTAAGGTATTAGTATATCTAATACATTATTTAAATGTGAGAATTTGTCCTCTAAAAAGGGAAATATTGAATGAATTGATCGTAAATTATGAGATTTGAATATTTCTTTCCCTTCTAGGGAAGATACTAATCGCAGCGAGAATGGAATTTCCACAATGATTGCAAACCCCTCTGATATCATTTGATAATCAAAATTATTCTTGTGCCCAACAAATGGATTTTGGTTAGAATCATTAGCCGAAATAATCAAATGATTCTGTTGATACATTCGAGTAATTAAACGTTTCACAATTAGTGAACTGGATTTTTTGTCATAACCTAAATGGAAATTTTCCACAAGAATCGATCTATTTAAACCATGATTATGAGCAAGTGCATAAATATACTCCTGAAAGAGAAGTGGATATAGGAAGTCTTGTTGTCGAGATCTATCTATGTCTAAATATCTTTGTAATTCCTTCATTTGAAATTAGATTTGAACCACAGACAGGGGATTTCGTGGGTTATCAAATAATACATAGTACGATACAGTCAAAACAAGGTATAAGGTATTATAGTAAGAAAAGCATAGATACCTCGTAGACAGATAGGCTAATGAACGGATTCTCTCTTTTTCCATCCAATTTGTGTTCATTATAGGATACCTAGATGGTTAGAAATCCTTTATTTTTGCAACCCGATCGCTCTTTTGACTTTGGAATAAATTATCAATATACCGTTTCTTCTACACATTTGTTTCCACTCCAGAATAGAGCTATAGTTAGGATTCATAAAAAAATCGATAATCCACTTATGGGAGAACCTTTTCCCGCATCAGGCACTAATCCATTTTTAACGTCTAATTAGATCGGGTAATCATTCGATTTAAGCACAGAAGCTCGTTGTTTTTTGTTTCCCTATAATTGGAGCCGTAGGGCTCTATCCATTTATTCGCTCGACCTAACCATGAATTTCTTTTTTTGTCCCGCTCTAAGAAATCAAACAATATTTTGAAGATTTTGTACCGATCCGGTGAGGATGAAGTATTTTCATAGTTCTCCATTGATACGACATGCTGTTTTTTCCATTCATTCCCTTTCAGGATCAGTCGTAGTCTTACAAACTCTACCAACGGTATGGACGAATCCGTTCCTTCATCCAAATGTGTAAAAGATTCTAGCCGCACTTAAAAGCCGAGTACTCTACCGTTGAGTTAGCAACCCGAATAATGTAATTATGGTGTGTAGATATGAGGTGTGTAGATACAATCGGAATAAAAAAAAAATAACTAACGAGGTTGGATTTCACGACCCCATCAAAACATTGACCTAGCAACCCAATAAAAAAAATTTTTATGCTTGATTATTAACCTAAAAACGAACAGATCAGAGACAAAATAAAATACATTATCAGATAAATAAAGAAAAAAAGGACGGGCTATAAATTTTCTTTATTTAATTTATCCATATATTTTTTTTGCATTCAAAAGAGACTTCTTGTGTCACATCGAATCCAACGAACCCATCAGTTGCATGAAGTAAAGTAAAAAACGAAACTTATAGGACGTAGATAAATAGATCTATTTATCTACGATCGAATTATATTTGATCAATACACTATTGTCAATATGAACGTTAAGAAACCAAAAGAAATGCAATTTAATAATACAGAAAAAAAAGGACCTGTGTTGGATTGGCACTACATAGATGATCCACATAAATAAAAAAAGTGTGGATGAAACAGCAAAATAACAATACGGAAGAAGAAAATCTCGGGTTTATTCAATATCAATCAAGGTACAATAAGCAAGCTTGACTCCTTTTTTGTTGATGGAGTCTCAACAAAAACTACCCGATTGAGGGTAATCCCATAATCTAATAGATCTTGCTAGTGTATCTATTCATTTGATCTTTTTTCTATCCGTCTCATATCACATAATCACATAGAAGTAGAAGAAATTTTTGTCGTTATTTGTTATGTTATTTTTATATTAGTCAAATATATAATATGGGATCATATGAGAGACTAATAGAATAGAAAATAAGAAATAATAGAATAGAAAATAAGAAATAAGAATAGAGCAAGAAAAAAAAAACGGGGAATAGTGAAGAAAAAATTACACAAAACGAGCATAGGGGCTACCCCCTCTTTCTTTTCTTTTTTATTTTAGTAATGTAATTAATTGAATTTAATTTGATTAATGCGAAGTTCCTTAAAGACCTCTGCCTTCTTTGAAATATCATGAACGGTTCCTGTAGGTTGAGCGCCTTTTTCAAGGAAATATAGAATAGCGGGAACATTTGAATAAGTTTGATTCTTTATCGGATCGTAAAAGCCCACTTTCCGAAGATCTCTTCCTTCTCTTCGGGATCGAACATCAATTGCAACGATTCGATAGATGACTCATTGGGATAGATGTAGATGAACAATGCCCCCCCTAGAAACGTATAGGAGGTTTTCTCCTCGTACGGCTCAAGAAAGAATGATTCGAATTTTTGTATAATTTATGTATATAGTGACAAATAGATCCATAAAATCATCAAATCGATTAGACTATGATTTGATTCGTTTTTTCTTCTTACTCCCTGAAAAATAAAAAATCATCCGTACTCATAACTCAAGTTAGATAATTCCAAAAGAGTTCAAAGGAAAATCCTTAGGCCCAGGCATTTCATTTATTGAGCTGTCTCGAACCCCTTTTGTTTGTCTCGTTTAGAATCAAATTTTTTGATTCCTCATTCTGATCCAGTTGTTGAGACAATTGAAAATGGCGTTTTCTTGTTCCGGGATCCTTTATCTTTTCTTTGAATCATTGGGTTTAGACATTACTTCGGTGATCCTTAATCGTTTCAAAATGGCAGCAACATACCTTTTGTGATTTCTTTCTATCGAAAAATCATACGAACGATAGATTCCCGTGTGATACACTTTTGATCGAAAAAGTTTTACCAATTCCAACATAATTTATTTACTTTTGGATTTGCAACTTTTGTTCGAATTGAATCCTTTCGATTTCTATATCGAAGATATACTTACGAAGTTGTTCCAACTTATTGATTGACACTAACCCTAGATTCTTGCCTCTGAGAAATGAATCAATACTTTCTGCTCGAGCTTCATCATGTACTATTTCCATTATAACCCAACAAAATGGACGTTCTAGTAGAACAGAACAAACTATGTCGAGCCAAGAGCACCTTCATTCCTATATCCTATAATTATATATAATCAAAGGGCGGATGTAATAATCCACGACTGATCATGTCCTTCAAGTCGCACGTTGCTTTCTACCACATCGTTTTAAACGAAGTTTTACCATAACATTCCTCTAGTTTGGAACCGGTATGGAATTGATTCAATATGGAATCATGAATAGTCATTGGCTCAATCGGTACATAGTAATTTCTATTTTTATTTTTCTAGACTATCTATACTATATCTAGACTATCTATACTATATAAATAGTAGGTATTTCTATTTCATTTATCTGGAGAAGTCTCAGCAAAGATTCAATTTGATTAACTACCTGTATGAATGAACCAATTTCATTTATAATATATTTTATAATTTATTTGAATTTTTTATAAAGTTATAAGGAACACGAATGGACGAGTTCTTCTTTAGATAGGGAATCTAGAATTGCTTTATTTAGTCGTGATTTAGATCCAATTCGGTCTCGAATAAATAAACTAAAGAAAGAATTTTAATTAGAAATTAGATTCCTAATATCAGAACAAAGTGAATATGAATCAATAAGGAAATAAGCTTAGTCCAATGGCCCGTAAAAATCAATTGGATCTTTCATGATTGATGCAAATATGGGACTAGAAATCTAGCTAATCTTATTTGAATTTTTTATAAAGTTATAAGGAACACGAATGGACGAGTTCTTCTTTAGATAGGGAATCTAGAATTGACTTTATTATAGATAGGGAATCCAGAGGCTTGTCGTTCGCATTTCGATTCAGAATACAGCATTGATAATTCAAATAGATATGGCACGTAAAGTTTCGATAAGTAACTAACTTCAATATGAATATGATCGAGACGGGCATGGGCATACACTGAATGGCCCATCTGATTGATTTTCTTTTTGAATTATGCATTGATCTATGTTCCCATCCTACCTGGATCACAAATGGATTTAGTTACATCTGCATGTCATTTGCACTCGATTCGTTTGTGAGAGAGAAAGATCTGATTCAGAAAAGAATCATTAGCAATCATAAACAACGATCACATTGTATTCAACATTACACTCTTAAACAGAAGAGTGTTAGAGAGAACAATCTTTATTCTGTATAAAATCGGACTGCTCTGGGACGGAAGGATTCGAACCTCCGAGTCGCGGGACCAAAACCCGATGCCTTACCGCTTGGCCACGCCCCATTTAGATTTCTATTCAACATTAATACTAATAAACACTAATACCGGTATTGGTTTTTCGTCAATTCCTGCCCAAATATCTATGAAATAGGTTAGATTGTTGCTAGGATTTGATACCTAAAGTTGTAGAAATAAACTGAATTTATTGATCATTACATATAATTCAATTAAGATATTGTATGAAAGTATGATTCCTTCTATTCTTATTTGAGAATTGAAAGGTTTTGGATTGGGTGAGTCAAAGAAAAAATAAGGATTTTTTTTGTCTACTTTGATTTAATTTTCATTTCTTTTTCCCCTTAGATCAATACCTCAATCAAAATGAAATTATGTCCCAGAATGAAATGTTTGTTATGCTTAATATCTTTAGTTTGATCTGTATCTGTCTTAATTCTGCCCTTCATTCGAGTACTTTTTTCTTTGCCAAATTGCCCGAGGCTTATGCTTTTTTCAATCCAATCGTAGATGTTATGCCAGTCATACCTGTGCTCTTTTTTCTCTTAGCCCTTGTTTGGCAAGCTGCTGTAAGTTTTCGATGAGATCTTTTGTCCTATAAACATTCATGATGTTTTCGATAAAAAAAAGATTCAAACATAAAAATTCTTGGATAGTCGCGATGAATCTGGATCACCTCATTTCCTGATTCTGACCTTCTACTTCATAGTGAACAAGAACCCTAATAGGGTCCCCACAATAACGAATTGTGGATATGAAAGATAATTTTTGTACCGAAATAATCTTATTACAAATGAATTTATGCAAATTCCTTTCTTTTTCAAAAACCACTTTTTGATGTAAAAATAGAAATAGAATATGTGGTATAAAATGGATAATCTATTCCCCTTTTTCCAAAAAAAGATCTTGGAGATTGTGTAATGCTTACTCTCAAACTCTTCGTTTACACAGTAGTTATTTTCTTTGTTTCTCTCTTCATTTTCGGATTCCTATCTAATGATCCAGGACGTAATCCCGGACGTGAGGAATAAAAAAAATAAGGGATTTTTCTCGTTTTCTTGTTTGATTTCTTTCTTAATTTGCTTATCTTTTGATTTTCTCTATTCCAGACATTTTCTCATAGTTAAATGTCTGGAATAGAGAAAATCAAAAGGGCTCAATATTTCTTTTTGAAATTCGAAAGAAAAATATCAAGTCATCAGAGGAAATGGAAAGAGAGGGATTCGAACCCTCGGTACGAATAACTCGTACAACAGATTAGCAATCCGCCGCTTTAGTCCACTCAGCCATCTCTCCCAATTGAAAAAAGGATAATTACTATGTTACACATGAAGTAAGGAAAAGGTCTTTCGTTATTCTATATTCTTTCTATATTCTATAGATAAAATGGATAAGATACAAATTTTATCAGCAATTCTTATTCCATTCAGATAACGGAGATATCTCCAACAGAAAAAAAAAAGAGTTAAAGAAAACCTCTTTGATTTCGTCCGAAAGGTCCTTTTATTCCCGACCTGGCTAGGGACTAGGTTAGTCCCTAGCCGGGCCATTTCTTGTTTTATTCTAACGAATCATAGATCAAATGTATCTGATTTGAAATCAAAAATTTTTGAAATATTAAAGCAACAACAATAGGAACAGGGGCTCTTTCTATTCCTATGAGATATTGTATAGAACTATCATTTCTTAATTATTCTTCCTTTTCTAGATTTGGAAGAAAAAAAAAAAAAAGAAATAAAAATGAAGCTATGGATTTTTGCACAATTTATTTTTATGTTCTGACTTCAATCTTCAATGGCTCTTTCGGGTCGGGCCTGTCACTAAATAACCCCCCTAGCAAAAAGGTAGAATTCGTTATCATTATTTAAATGAGCCTTCATTTTCCTATCTCATCAAGTTCCCCCAGCGAAACACGTCAACACTCCAATTTCATGATTCTGTTCTGATCTTATCTTAATTGCGTCTAATGCCCTTGTTCGACAAATGATCCATTCATATACAATAATCACATTGTGGCGGGTATAGTTTAGTGGTAAAAGTGTGATTCGTTCTATTAACAACTTAAATGGTTAAGGGGTCTTTCAATTTGATTCATATTCCGATTAAAAACTTTATTTCTTAAGAGGATTTAATCCTTTACCTCTCAATAACAGATTTGAGGAAGAATATACATTCTCGTGATTTGTATCCAAGGGTCAATTAGAAATTGAATAAATTGGATTATGGAATCATGAAGCATAATTGTGTGTGTTTTTTTTTTTTGAGTTGGATCAAGACTTCCAATTGAATGAGTATGAGTAAAGGATCCATGGATAAAGATACAAAAATTTATTTCTAATCGTAACTAGATCTTCAATTTTTTGTTTGTAAGGGTG